GTCCGAGTAGCTCAACTAAAGCATAACATTGAAGTTGTTAAGATGGGACCTAGCCCCCCCCCTTGGGCGCAAAAACTTGGTCCCGATTTTATTGTCAGCTATAGCCAAATTTACACATGCAAGTATCCGCGCCCCTGTGAGAATGCCCTCATCCTCCCGCCCGGAAGAGAGGAGCCGGTATCAGGCACAGCCCTGTTGCCCACGACGCCTTGCTCAGCCACACCCCCACGGGAATTCAGCAGTGATAAACATTAGGCAATTAGCGAAAGCTTGACCTAATTATGGTTAAGAGGGCCGGTAAATCTCGTGCCAGCCACCGCGGTTATACGGGAAGGCCCAAGTTGACGAAGCCCGGCGTAAAGCGTGGTTAAGAGTACATCAAACTAAAGCCGAAGACTATCAAGGCTGTCGCACGCATGTCGAGAGCGCGAAGAACCTTTACGAAAGTAGCTTTAATCATCTGAACCCACGAAAGCTAAGGTACAAACTGGGATTAGATACCCCACTATGCTTAGCCGTAAACGCAGGTGTGAGTAATACCCCCCTACTCGCCAGGGAACTACTAGCGGCAGCTTAAAACCCAAAGGACTTGGCGGCGCTTTAGACCCACCTAGAGGAGCCTGTTCTATAACCGATAACCCCCGTTAAACCTCACCTCTCCTAGTTATCACAGCCTATATACCGCCGTCGTCAGTCTACCCCGTGAGGGATAAGAAGTAGACAAAATTGGCACCGCCCAAAACGTCAGGTCGAGGTGTAGCCAATGGAGAGGGAAGAAATGGGCTACATTTTCTCACGGAGAAAACTACGGAAAACGAACTGAAAACCGCATACGAAGGAGGATTTAGCAGTAAGCGGGGAACATAGTGCCCCTCTGAAACCGGCCCTAAAGCGTGCACACACCGGCCGTCACCCTCCCCAAAGTTGCACACTAATTACTACGTCAGAAATAACAGCCATATAAGGGGAGGCAAGTCGTAACATGGTAAGTGTACCGGAAGGTGCACTTGGAAAATCAGGGGGTGGCTAAGAAGCAAAGCATCTCCCTTACACCGAGAAGACGCCCGTGCAAATCGGACCTCCCTGACGCCCAGCAGCTAGCCTTAACCCACGCCTAAAAGAAACTACTAACCAGGCTAAAAGGACACCAACCCCACCCTAAAACATTCTCCCCCCTAAGTATAGGAGATAGAAAAGGACACGATGAGCAATAGAGAAAGTACCGCAAGGGAAAGCTGAAAGAGAAGTGAAACAAACCATGCAAGCCCTGAAAAGCAGAGATTACACCTCGTACCTTTTGCATTATGATTTAGCCAGACAAGCTTAGGCAGAGAGCTCTGCAGTCTAAGACCCCGAAACCGGGTGAGCTACTCCGGAACAGCCTATAAAGAAGGGCACACCCGTCTCTGTCGCAAAAGAGTGGGAAGATTCCTGAGTAGAGGCGATAAACCTACCGAACCCGGTTATAGCTGGTTGTCTGGGATATGAATAGGAGTTCAGCCCCCTGGACCCACAGTCCAACAAATACACAAGGGCCCCCACAGGCCCGGGGGAGTTATTCAGAGGGGGTACAGCTCCTCTGATAACAAGATACAACTTTAAAAGGTGAGTAAGGATCATAACTTATTATAAGGCCTCGTGCTGTAGTAGGCCTGAAAGCAGCCATCTATGTAGATAGCGTTAAAGCTCAAGCACATTTAACCCACCCATGCCGATAGCTCAATCCCAACCCCCTAACCCTACCAGACCATTATGTACTCTTACATAAGTGATTCTGCTAATATGAGTAATAAGGGGCTCCAAACGGCCCCCTCCTGGCACACGTGTATAGCGAAACGAACCCTCATCGCCAACTAACGACGCCAATACAAGAGGCAACTGGGCCACGAATTAAACACTTAAAAGACCACCCAGTACACACACGTTGACCCCACACCGGAGTGCACCAAGGAAAGACTTAATGAAGAAAAAGGAACTCGGCAAACTAGGGCCTCGCCTGTTTACCAAAAACATCGCCTCCCGCGCACATGAAATGGGAGGTCCCGCCTGCCCCGTGACTATACGTTTAACGGCCGCGGTATTTTAACCGTGCAAAGGTAGCGCAATCACTTGTCTCTTAATTGGGGACCCGTATGAATGGCATAACGAGGGCCCAGCTGTCTCTTTCTTCGAGTCAATGAAATTGATCTTCCCGTGCAAAAGCGGGCATGAACACACGGGACGAGAAGACCCTGTGGAGCTTGAAACAATTGGGGATTCAGATCAAACACCCCTCCCAAGGGGACTAGCACGCTGACCCTTCCTCATATGTTTTCGGTTGGGGCGACCAAGGGATACAACGGAACTCCCACGTGGATTGGAGTACACTCCACAGCCAAGACCCGCTCGTTTAAGCACCAGAATATCTGACCTATAGATCCGGCAAAGCCGATCAACGAACCAAGTTACCCCAGGGATAACAGCGCAATCCTCTTTTAGAGCCCTTATCGACGAGGGGGTTTACGACCTCGATGTTGGATCGGGACTCCCTAATGGTGCAGCCGCTATTAAGGGTCTGTTTGTTCAACGGTTAAAGTCCTACGTGATCTGAGTTCAGACCGGAGTAATCCAGGTCGGTTTCTATCTGTGAAAACACCTCTGCCTTGTACGAAAGGACCGGCAAAGGGGGGTCAATGCTGCTAGTACACCCCGCCCCAAATCGCTGACTACAACTAAAGTGAGTAATGGGGCAGCCCCGTTAGCCGAAGAATACGGCACATCGAGGTGGCAGACCCCGGATATTGCAAAAGACCTAAGCCCTTTGTAAGAAGGTTCAAGTCCTTCCCTCGATTGTGTATATAGCCGCCCTAATCAATATTGGTCAATCTTTTGCCCTGATCGTGCCTGTACTACTAGCTGTTGCTTTTCTGACACTTATTGAACGCAAGGTACTCGGCTATATGCAATTGCGAAAGGGCCCAAACGTAGTAGGACCCTACGGCCTCCTTCAGCCGATGGCTGACGGGGTAAAGCTGTTTATCAAGGAGCCCGTTCGACCGTCAGCTGCTTCGCCAATCCTCTTCACTGCCGCCCCAGCCCTTGCTCTGGCACTCGCCCTGACCCTTTGAACCCCAGTGCCCATGCCCTCTCCTATGGTCACTATGAACCTAAGCATCTTGTTTATTATAGCACTATCCAGCCTTGCCGTCTACCCTATTCTAGCGGCCGGCTGGGCATCCAATTCTAAATACGCCCTCATTGGAGCGCTACGGGCGGTAGCGCAAACCATCTCCTACGAAGTAAGCCTAGGTTTGATTCTCCTTGGCTCAATTCTGCTTGCGGGTCAGTTCACCCTTCAGGCCTTCGGGGCCGCCCAAGAAGCTATATGACTGGCCCTCCCTGCCGCCCCCCTGGCCGCCATGTGGTTTGTGTCCACGCTAGCGGAAACTAATCGGGCCCCCTTCGACCTCACAGAGGGGGAGTCGGAGCTTGTGTCGGGCTTCAACGTTGAGTACGCCAGCGGACCATTTGCCTTTTTTTTCCTTGCGGAGTACTCCAACATTCTCCTCATGAACACACTATCTGCCTGTATTTTCTTTGGCACTACATATTTTATCCCTCACCCCGAACTTACTACAGCGGGCATGATGACCAAGGCTGCCCTCCTGTCTATGGTATTTCTCTGAACACGGGCATCGTACCCCCGATTCCGGTACGACCAACTCATACACCTCGTCTGAAAGAACTTCTTACCCCTCAGTTTAGCCTTTATTATTTGACACCTGGCCCTCGGAGTTGCCCTTACGGGTCTGCCTCCTGCCTACAGGGTGTTGTGCCTGAATTAAAGGGCCGCTTTGATAGAGCGTAACATGGGGGTTAGATTCCCCCCAACTCCTTAGAAAGGGAGGGCTCGAACCTCCCCCGGGGAGATCAAAACTCCCAGTGCTCCCACTACACCACTTTCTAGCAGGCCCCCCCCCCTACGGGCGGTTAACTCCGCCACCTGCTCATGAGCCCATATATCATAACTGCCCTCCTTATGAGCCTAGGACTCGGCACTACCATTACCTTTGCAAGTTCTCACTGGCTATTCGCCTGGATCGGGCTGGAGATTAACACCCTGGCAATTATCCCCCTAATGGCCAGCCACCATCATCCCCGAGCCACGGAGGCCGCTACTAAATACTTCCTCGTCCAAGCAACCGCTTCCGCAACAATTCTATTCGCAGCCATCAGCAGCGCCTGACAAGTTGGGCACTGAGTTATTTTTGATAGCATGGACCCCCTATCCAACACTCTTTTACTAGCCGCCCTCGCCCTGAAGCTGGGACTAGCCCCCCTGCACGGCTGACTCCCGGAAGTGCTCCAAGGACTAAACCTCACTACCGGCCTAATCCTCTCAACCTGGCAGAAGCTGGCCCCCTTCTCGATCCTCCTGCAGACCCACCCCCACAGCCCTGCCACCCTTGTGGTCCTTGGAATACTCTCGACGCTGGTCGGGGGCTGGGGCGGACTGAATCAAACCCAACTCCGCAAGATTCTGGCCTACTCCTCTATCGCACACCTGGGGTGAATGGTTATTGTAATAGCCTTCGCCCCCGGGCTATCTATACTTGCTATGATCATGTACATTGTCATGACCTCAACAATCTTTCTAGTACTGATCGCATCTCGGGCTTTTACGATTAATTCTCTGGCCACGGCCTGATCGGCCGGCCCCCTTATGGCCGCCCTCACCTCTCTTTGCCTACTGTCTCTTGGAGGACTACCACCCCTTTCGGGATTTATACCCAAGCTTCTTATCATTCACGAGCTCACCAAGCAGGAGCTTGCTATCCCTGCCACAATCACCGCCCTGAGCGCGTTACTGAGCCTGTATTTCTACCTTCGACTGGCCTACGCATATACTCTCACCTCCTCCCCTAACACCCCCGCCTCTTGCGCCCAGTGGCGGCTTCAACCTATCAGCCAAGCAGCCCTCATACCCATTACTATCGTGGCCGCCCTACTCCTCCTCCCCATGACGCCTACGGCCTTGGCCCTCATGGCTCAGTAGGGAGTTAGGATAAACTAGACCATGGACCTTCAAAGCCCAAAGCAAGAGTGAGAATCTCTTACCCCCTGCTAAGACCTGCGGGATACTACCCCACATCCCCTGCATGCAAAACAGAAACTTTAATTAAGCTAAGGCCTTTCTAAGCGGGCGGGCCTCGATCCCACAAAATCTTAGTTAACAGCTAAGCGCCCAAGCCAGCGAGCATCCGCTTACCGCCGCCAGCTCTACAAAATGGCGGCGGGGGGGGGGGGAAGGCCTGGTGGGCGTTAGCCCACTTCTCCGGGTTTGCAATCCGTTATGTAACACCTCAGGCCCTGATAAGAAGAGGAATTGAACCTCTGTCCATGGAGCTACAAGCCACCGCCTAACACTCGGCCATCCTATCTGTGATAATCACACGCTGGTTATTCTCAACAAACCACAAAGACATTGGCACCCTTTATTTGATTTTCGGTGCCTGAGCCGGCATAGTCGGCACTGCCCTAAGCCTTCTAATCCGAGCTGAGCTCGGCCAACCGGGCGCACTCCTTGGGGACGACCAAATCTATAATGTAATTGTCACAGCACACGCATTCGTGATAATCTTTTTCATGGTTATACCCATTATAATCGGGGGGTTCGGGAATTGACTAATCCCATTAATGATCGGGGCCCCTGACATAGCGTTCCCTCGCATAAATAACATAAGCTTCTGACTCCTTCCTCCGTCCTTCCTACTGCTCCTTGCATCTTCAGGCGTAGAAGCAGGGGCGGGCACAGGATGAACGGTCTATCCGCCCCTTGCGGGCAATCTAGCTCATGCTGGGGCCTCCGTGGACCTAACAATCTTCTCCTTGCATCTTGCCGGAGTTTCATCAATTTTAGGTGCTATTAACTTTATTACCACTATTATCAACATAAAACCTCCCGCCGCCTCTCAATACCAGACCCCACTATTTGTCTGAGCAGTTCTAATCACGGCAGTCCTCCTGCTACTCTCTCTCCCCGTGCTTGCTGCCGGCATCACAATGCTGCTCACCGACCGCAACCTAAACACAACCTTCTTTGACCCGGCGGGCGGAGGAGACCCAATCCTCTACCAGCACCTGTTCTGATTCTTTGGTCACCCCGAGGTCTACATCTTAATCCTGCCAGGTTTCGGAATAATCTCACACATCGTGGCATACTATTCCGGTAAGAAAGAGCCTTTCGGCTACATGGGCATGGTCTGAGCTATAATGGCAATTGGCCTTCTAGGCTTCATTGTCTGAGCTCACCACATGTTTACCGTTGGGATGGACGTGGATACTCGAGCATACTTCACCTCTGCGACCATGATCATTGCCATCCCTACGGGGGTTAAAGTGTTTAGCTGGTTGGCCACCCTCCACGGGGGCGCAATCAAGTGAGATACTCCAATGCTTTGGTCTCTGGGGTTTATCTTCCTCTTCACTGTTGGCGGGCTAACCGGAATCGTCTTGGCCAATTCATCGCTAGATATCGTCCTCCACGACACGTATTACGTAGTAGCACACTTCCACTACGTACTTTCAATGGGAGCCGTCTTTGCAATTATAGCGGGCTTTGTACACTGATTCCCCCTATTTACGGGCTACACTCTTCACAGCACGTGAACAAAGGCCCACTTCGGGGTTATGTTCGCAGGGGTAAACTTAACATTCTTCCCGCAGCACTTCCTAGGCCTCGCGGGCATGCCTCGTCGATACTCAGACTACCCCGATGCCTACACACTTTGAAACACAGTGTCGTCTATCGGCTCCCTGATTTCCCTCGTAGCAGTTATTATGTTCCTGTTTATTATTTGGGAAGCATTTGCCGCTAAGCGAGAAGTCCTATCCGTCGAAATAACCACTACTAATGTCGAGTGACTACACGGCTGCCCTCCCCCATACCATACATTTGAAGAGCCTGCTTTTGTTCAAATTCAAGCAGGCTCCGAGAAAAGAAGGAATCGAACCTCCGTAGCCCGGTTTCAAGCCGGACACATGGCCTCTCTGTCATTTTCTTATAAGACACTAGTAATAACTTATTACACTGCTTTGTCAAGGCAGAATTGCAGGTTAGACCCCTGCGTGACTTGCTCATCAATGGCCCATCCCTCGCAACTAGGCTTCCAAGACGCTACGTCCCCCGTAATAGAAGAACTTATCCACTTCCACGACCACGCTCTTATGATTGTGTTCTTAATTAGCACTCTCGTTTTGTATATTATTGTAGCCATAGTCTCAACTAAATTAACTAATAAACTCATCCTCGACTCCCAAGAAGTTGAGATCATTTGAACGGTCTTACCAGCGGCTATCTTAATTATAATCGCGCTCCCCTCCCTCCGCATCTTGTACCTCATGGACGAAATTAATGCACCGCACCTTACAATTAAGGCCGTTGGTCACCAGTGATATTGAAGCTATGAGTACACAGACTACGAGGACCTAGCTTTCGACTCATATATGGTACCAACTCAAGACCTAGCCCCTGGCCATTTTCGGCTCCTAGAAGCAGACCATCGAATGGTAATCCCAATAGAATCGCCAATCCGCGTGCTAGTCTCTGCAGAGGACGTCCTGCACTCATGAGCTGTTCCTACCCTTGGCACTAAGATAGATGCAGTGCCAGGCCGACTAAACCAAACAGCCTTCATCTCATCCCGCCCTGGCGTATTTTACGGACAATGTTCTGAAATCTGCGGGGCAAATCACAGTTTTATACCAGTTGTAGTTGAGGCAGTACCCCTTCAATGCTTCGAAGACTGGTCACTGCTTATACTTCAAGACAGCTCTCTAGGAAGCTAAACCGGGCGAAGCATCAGCCTTTTAAGCTGAACATTGGTGACTCCCAACCACCCCTAGTGACGTGCCCCAGCTAATCCCCGGCCCTTGGCTCATAATACTTGTTCTATCTTGAACCACCCTTTTGTTTGTGATCCCGCCAAAAGTCTTAGCATATAAATACCCCGCTAAGCCCGACTCTCAGAAATCTCATACCCCTACAACCCCCTCTTGAGTACTGCCATGAACCTAACGCTATTTGACCAATTTGCCAGCCCCACCCTCATAGGAATCCCACTAGTGGTTATCGCCACCCTTGCCCCGTGGACCCTCTATCCTGCCCTCCCAGGCCATTGGTTGAAAACCCGCCTAGGCGCACTGCTTTCATCAGCCTTTAAGAGCGTCGCACAACAAATTGTACTCCCTATTCCCGAAAAAGGACACAAGTGATCAGCCCTCTTTGTATCACTACTCGTCCTTCTCATCACGCTTAATACCCTGGGCACCCTACCATATACCTTTACCCCTACTACGCAGCTATCCATAAGCCTCGGGCTAGCCCTACCCTTGTGGTTGGCTACAGTTATCATTGGACTGCGGTATAACCCAACCCACTCGTTCGCCCACCTCCTTCCCCAATCAACACCAGTAGCCCTAATCCCAGCCCTTATTATGATTGAAACAGCCAGCCTCCTGGTACGCCCACTAGCGCTAGGAGTTCGACTAGCCGCTAATCTAACCGCCGGACACATAATCCTCCAAATAATCGCTAGCACCGGAATTACTATACTATATGCCCTCAGCCCCGCAGGGATCTTTGGGGTTATCATCTTATATTTGCTCACAGGACTGGAAATTATGGTGGCTGCCATTCAAGCTTACGTCCTAGTTCTCCTACTATCCCTTTACTTACAAGAAAACGTCTAATGACTCACCAAGCGCACGCCTTCCATATAGTCGACCCCAGCCCGTGACCCCTCACGGGGGCCATCGCTGCACTGCTAACAACGTCTGGCCTAGCCACTTGATTTCACTTTCGTTCTACTACACTCCTTGCCCTGGGAATAGCGCTTCTCCTCCTGACAATATACCAGTGGTGGCGGGATATTGTCCGAGAGGGCACATTTCAAGGACACCACACTCCCCCCGTTCAAAAGGGCCTTCGGTACGGAATAATCTTATTCATCACATCCGAGGTCTTTTTCTTCCTGGGATTCTTTTGAGCCTTTTATCACGCCAGCCTAGCCCCCACCCCAGAACTTGGAGGTTGCTGACCCCCTGCAGGGATCACCACACTAGACCCGTTCGAGGTGCCCCTCCTAAACACAGCAGTCCTCTTAGCCTCTGGCATTACAGCCACATGGGCACATCACAGCCTTATGGGAGGAGAGCGCAAGCAGGCAATCCACTCCCTCGCCCTCACTATTCTCCTCGGATTTTACTTCACAATCCTACAAGCTCTTGAGTACTATGAAGCCCCCTTTACGATCGCTGACGGGGTTTACGGGTCTACATTCTTTGTAGCAACCGGCTTCCACGGGCTCCACGTAATTATCGGGTCAACCTTCCTAGCCGTTTGCTTGATCCGACAGGTTATACACCATTTTACATCAGAGCACCACTTCGGGTTTGAAGCAGCGGCCTGATACTGACACTTTGTGGACGTAGTCTGGCTCTTCTTGTACATTTCTATCTACTGATGAGGATCATAATCTTTCTAGCATAACGTTAGTGTAAGTGGCTTCCAACTACTTGGTCCTGGTTGAAGACCAGGGAAGGATAATTAACCCACTAGTAATATTTATTTCAACCGCGGCGGCACTGTCCATTGTCTTGATGCTAGTGGCATTCTGACTGCCAGTCGCCACCCCAGACTCAGAGAAATTATCCCCCTACGAATGCGGCTTTGATCCACTAGGGTCTGCCCGTCTACCTTTTTCGTTGCGATTTTTTCTGGTGGCAATCCTATTTCTTTTATTTGACCTAGAAATTGCACTACTCTTACCACTTCCCTGGGCAGACCAGGCGCCCTCCCCCCTGATAACACTTACCTGAACAAATATCGTTCTAGCACTACTTACCCTCGGACTAGCCTATGAGTGGGTACAGGGCGGCTTGGAATGAGCTGAATGGGTGGTTAGTTTAAGCTAAAACCTGTGATTTCGACTCGCAAAACGGTGGCTAAATTCCACCACCGCTCTATGACTCCCGTCCGCGTCACTTTTATATCAGCCTTCGCCCTTGGGCTCCTGGGACTTGCTCTCCACCGAGTGCATTTGATCTCAGCCCTGTTATGTCTAGAAGCCATAATGCTCACACTGTATGTAACACTATCCGTATGAGCACTAGAACACACCTCCGCCAGTCACATTACCTGCCCCCTAATCCTTCTAGCTTTTTCCGCATGCGAGGCCAGTGCAGGTCTGGCACTCCTTGTCGCCATGAACCGAACACACGGGTCCGATTCATTACAAAGCCTAAGCCTCCTACAATGCTAATAGTCTTGATCCCCACACTAATACTGGTCCCCGTCACATGGCTGTCTCCCCCTAAGTGAGTCTGGGCTGCCACCCTGATGCACAGCCTCCTTATCGCGGTCATCAGCTTAAAATGACTCTACACGGGCCATGAAACCGGCTGGCACGAGCTTACACCCTCAATGGGACTCGACCCACTCTCCACCCCCTTATTAGTGCTAACCTGCTGACTTCTACCACTCATGATCTTAGCGAGCCAGGGCCACATGCAAATCGAGCCAGCCAACCGTCAGCGGACATTTATCACCCTACTTATTTCACTTCAGACATTCCTCATCGTAGCATTCGGCGCTACCGAAATAATTATATTCTACGTTATGTTCGAGGCCACTCTTATCCCCACGCTCGTGTTAATCGCGCGATGAGGAAATCAGCCTGCTCGATTGAACGCAAGTACCTACTTCCTCCTCTACACACTAACGGGGTCTCTACCCCTCCTTGTTGCACTCCTTGCACTCTACAACGAGATGGGGACCCTTTCTTTGCTGGTGATACAATACCCCCAGGCAATAGTTTTAGTCTCGCACGCGGACATAATCTGGTGGACCGGATGTGTTATCGCCTTCCTGGTTAAGATACCACTGTATGGCATCCATCTATGGCTTCCGAAGGCCCACGTAGAAGCCCCGATCGCCGGCTCGATAGTGCTCGCAGCCGTCCTTCTTAAGCTTGGCGGGTACGGCATGATGCGTATAATAACACTTCTTGAGCCACTAACCCTTGATATGTGCTTCCCCTTTATCGCATTGGCACTTTGAGGAATGGCCATGACCAGCTCTATCTGTATGCGTCAAAACGACCTTAAGTCTCTCATCGCCTACTCCTCAGTATCTCACATGGGAGCCGTGGCCGCCGGCATCCTAGTCCAGACCTCCTGGGGTTTTACGGGCGCCCTTGCCCTTATGATCGCCCATGGGCTTACCTCCTCCGCCCTGTTCTGTCTGGCAAACACTAACTACGAGCGCATTCACAGCCGCACAATTGTCCTGGCACGAGGACTGCAGCTTGTTCTCCCCCTTATGGCAACCTGATGGCTTCTCGCAACCCTGGCCAACTTAGCACTTCCCCCTCTTCCAAATTATATTGGTGAACTTGTCTTAGTTACGGCCCTATTCAAATGGTCCAATTGAACCCTGCCCCTGACAGGACTAGCAATTTTAATCACTGCTGCCTACTCCCTGTACATGTTCCTCCTGACCCAGCGGGGCCCGACGACCAAGCACGCGGCCGACCTTGTCCCCACCTACTGCCGAGAACACCTACTCCTAGCGTTGCATATCCTCCCCCTCCTTTTGATCATCCTCAAGCCCTCCCTTATTTCGGGTTGGTTTGCTTGTAGACATAGTTTAGTGAAAATTCTAGATTGTGATTCTAGAGAGAAAAGTTAGAACCTTTTTGTCCACCGAGCGGGGCGCGCCCGCATCGAAAGTCTGCTAAATCATCGTCCCTTGGTTAGACCCCAAGGCCCGCTCGGAACTTCTGCAGAACAACAGCTCGTTCATTGGTCTTAGGAACCAAAGGCTCTTGGTGCAAATCCAAGCGGAAGTTTATGCTAAACGCACCCTCGACTGCGACCATGGACCTTATTACATCAACGGCCACGACTTCGGGCCTAATCATCATCATTATCTTCTTACTCACCCCAGTCGCACTCTCGTTTATTAACCCCTCTCGCGACCCCGTCAAAGCTTGTGATATAGCAGTAAATGCTATCTTCATGTCCTTCCTTATTAGCTTACTACCTCTAACCCTTCTACTATTCCAAGGGGCTGACAATGTTACCACCAGCTGATCTTGACTAAGCATCTCAAGCTTTACCCTTAGCCTGAGCTTTAAATTTGATTTTTACTCCGCCACTTTCATCCCCGTTGCCCTCTTTGTTTCATGGTCTATTCTGCAATTCACAACATGATACATGCACTCGGACCCCCAAGTTGCACGATTTACAAAATATTTATTAATCTTCTTAACCTCTATGTTGCTCCTGGTCTCAGCAAACAACATGTTCCAACTGTTCATTGGCTGAGAGGGGGTTGGCATTATGTCGTTCCTGTTAATTGGCTGATGGTATGGCCGAGCGGACGCTAATACCGCTGCCTTGCAGGCCATGCTATATAATCGAGCCGGAGATATCGGGATGGTACTCGCGATAGCATGATTCTCAATCACGTTTAACTCTTGGGAAACACAACAGGCCTTCGTTACAACTCGTGATATAGACACAACCCTCCCCCTCCTCGGATTAATCCTGGGCGCTACTGGGAAGTCCGCACAATTTGGACTCCACCCCTGGCTTCCCGCCGCCATGGAAGGCCCAACCCCCGTTTCGGCCCTACTTCACTCCAGTACCATAGTGGTGGCGGGAATTTTCCTTCTTATCCGCCTGGCCCCTTTAATACAATTCAACAATACCGCCCTCACAATTTGTCTTTGCCTCGGGTCACTTACAGCCCTAGTCAATGCCTTCTTTGCCCTCGTACAGAACGACATCAAGAAGATCGTAGCATTTTCAACATCAAGTCAACTAGGCCTAATAATGGTCACCATTGGCCTGAACCAGCCGCAGCTAGCCTTCCTCCATATCTGCACACACGCTTTTTTTAAGGCCCTTCTGTTTTTATGCTCGGGATCTATTATTCACAGCCTGGATAACGAGCAGGATATCCGCAAGATGGGAGGAGTTCAACATCACATGCCCGTAACCACCTCCGCCCTGGCAGTTGCCTCTCTCGCCCTCACGGGGACCCCCTTCCTAACCGGATTTTTCTCGAAAGATGCCATTATCGAGGCTCTTAACACATCTTACCTCAATGCCTGCGCCCTTGTCATCACTTTAATTGCCACCTCGTTTACAGCCGTGTACAGCATGCGAATTGTCACATTTGTAGTGATTGGCTCACCCCGCAACAAGGCCTTCCCGCCCATTAATGAGAACTCACCCAACCTTATCCAGCCCATCTCACGCCTCGTCTGGGGTAGCATTTTTGCCGGGTTCTTTTTGTCCGCCTATATTCTCCCGGCCAAGACACCAGTACTCACGATACCCTTTTATGCCAAGCTTGGCGCCCTCGGCGTCACCATCCTAGGACTCCTTATTGCACTTGAACTTGGCCGCCTGGCGGGCGACCACTTCCAGCCCACGTCCAAGCCAACCTTTTACAGCTTTTCGAGCCTCACAGGGTTTGTCCCTGCGGTTGTCCATCGTTTAGTCCCCAACCTATCCCTCGTGATGGCCCAGGCCGTCGCCAGCCAAACCGTTGACCAGGCCTGGCTTGAGAAGGTCGGCCCCAAGGCAATTGAAACTAGCACCAAGCGACTAGCCACCACTGCCAGCAATGTCCAACGGGGTTTGATCAAGATTTACCTGGTCTCCTTTGTCCTCACACTAGCCATCGCCCTACTCCTTGTCCACGCTAGATCGCTCGCAGGACTCCTCACGTGCGCCCCCGGGCTAGCTCCAACACCACAAATAGGGCTAATAGTAAAACCCCAGCAGTTACTACCAGTATAGTCGCCCCCTCTTGGTACAATATGGCCACCCCCTCCATCTCTGCCACCACTGTCCAAGGACATGCCACCGCCCCATAGGGGGCCCAAAGGGACCCCCCTCCATCCTTCATGCTCAACGCGAGTGACACGGCCAACACAACGACATAAACAACGGCAGACATAGCCACCGGCCGGGCACCCCAGGCTTCTGGATATGGCTCTGCAGCTAGAGCCGCTGAGTAAGCAAACACCACTAGCATACCCCCAAGGTAAATTAAGAACAATACTAACGACAGGAAAGGACCCCCGTAACAGGCTAATGTAACACAACCTCCACTGGCAGCCATTACTAGACCCAGCGCCCCAAAATAAGGAGAGGGGTTGGAGGCCACTCCTACCAGTCCAACAATCATTCAACAGATGCCCACCTTCATAGCTAATAACATAATTTCAACCAAGACTCTAACTTGGACTAAAGGCTCGAAAAGCCTTCGTTGTTATTCAACTACAGAAACCTCATGACCAGCCTACGGAAGACCCACCCCCTTATGAGCATCATAAACGGGATGCTTGTTGACCTTCCCGTCCCATCCAACATCTCCGCGATATGAAATCTCGGATCCCTCCTGTTTATCTGCCTGGCAACCCAAATCTTGACAGGACTATTCCTTGCCATACATTACACCCCGGACACTGCCTCTGCCTTCTCATCACTGATTCACATCTGCCGGGACGTCAATTATGGGTGATTAATCCGCAATGTTCACGCCAACGGCGCATCCGTATTCTTCATTTGCATCTACATCCACGTGGCCCGAGGACTCTATTACGGGTCCTATCTCTACAAAGAGACATGGACGGTCGGGGTCATCTTAATAATTCTAGTTATGGCCACTGCCTTCGTGGGTTATGTCCTTCCCTGAGGACAGATGTCTTTCTGGGGGGCGACAGTTATCACCAACCTACTATCTGCCATCCCCTATGTGGGGGACAATGTTGTCCAGTGAATCTGGGGTGGCTTCTCGGTAGACAATGCGACCCTATCCCGGTTTTTCGCGTTCCACTTCCTACTGCCCTTTCTCATCGTAGGTATGTCTGCTGTCCACATCCTATTCCTCCACGAGACTGGCTCAAATAACCCTGTCGGCCTCATCTCCAACAGCGATAAAGTCCCCTTCCACCCATACTTCTCCCTGAAGGACATTCTGGGGATCGGGGCCCTGCTTACAGGTCTAGTAGCTCTCGCCCTATTTGTCCCCAACCTGTTTGCCGACCCCGACAACTTCTCACCCGCCGACCCACTAACCACCCCTCCTCATATCAAGCCAGAGTGGTACTTCTTGTTCGCCTACGCCATCCTGCGCTCCATTCCCAACAAGCTTGGAGGAGTACTGGCCCTGGCTTCTTCCCTTCTAGTACTAATTCTCATACCTTACTTACACACCTCTAAGCAGCGAGCACTAACTTTCCGACCTACGACCCAAGCGCTATTCTGACTTTTTGTCGCCAACATCCTAATCTTGACATGGATCGGGGGAGTAGCAGTCGAACACCCCTTCAGCCTCATCGGCCAGGCATCCTCGGCCATCTACTTCGCCCTCCTGCTGGTCATCATGCCAATTACTGGCGTACTAGAGAACAAGACTATATTCTCACAATGCATCGGTAGCTCAGTCAGAGAGCGCCGGTCTTGTAAACCGGAGGCCGAGGGTTCGAGTCCCCCCCGACGCAACATATGTACGTTAACATTAACCTCGTGTAAGCAAGGTATTAAGTAGTCAGATCTTAGTTAATGCCCAATGAATATAAAATAAGACCAACACAACTGACTTCAGACCCCATAAGAAACCAGCAACTTATGAACACGTGTACTCAGTCAACGTTAAAAGGACAAGAACAGAAGGGTTCCATCTAGTGAACTATTACTGGCCACTGGTTCCTATTTCATGAACAGTAATAAGAAACCAACTACCGTAGCTTTCAACGAGTGTATCTTTGATTGGCCATCGTTGTAACCCATACTACACTTTACCCAACATGCCTAGCATTCTTTCCAGAGGACCAGGGGTCTCTTATTTTTTTTCGGCCTTCAAAAGGCATGGCCTGCAAGCGAAACGGACGAAAAGGTAGAACATAAATCTATGGGAGGGTTTATACAGACAGTGAATGACTTCAAACATAGACCTAAGAAACACATCAAAAGGTTTAAAGACATAAAGATATTATTATTCCCTAAAATAGGTATACCCCCCCTACCCCCCCGTGGGCCGAGACCAGGCGAGGGGCGAATGCACATCAAGCCTCGCGTTTGCTCGGCACAAGTTGTGTGATGCGCCGGCGTGGCTCAGAGGGGAGAGATTTTAACTCTCACTACTAGCCCCCAAAACTAATATTCTAACGGTAAACTACCCTCTGCTATATGCAACGTGACCGCTACAGTACCCACACACATACATGTACACATCTATTTATATAGATATACATATATACTTATGCATTTATATATCTATACCTATGTAGATACGTATACCCACATCTGTATCTACAACCATTTAGGCGTTTCTACACCTGTGCCTGTGTCCACCTGTATATAACTATGTATGTACAGATATATATATATATATATATATATATGCAGCTGCATACATGCACACCCCCACGCTATACAACACGCGCCCTATGAGAGTAAGTCGCTACAACCCCGCACACGGTAAAATCAGCTAAGACAAGCTTTTGGGCCCATACCCCAAACATGTAGGTTTAACTCCTTCTTTTGCTATGGTT